TGAACACGTGATGGATCTTGAAGTACTATTTCCGCATCTCCCTGACCAAACCCACCCACATTAGGATTACTTGTTAATGGTTGATCAATCTTAATGGATTCACCTTCAGAAACAAGAAGTTCTGGTCCTGGAGGTACAATATCTACGACTTGGTGTCCGTCAGATGCATCTACTATGTTTATTTCATACCCCCCCTTTTCTTTCCGCACTATTTTGCTTACTATACCTGCTGTTGTAGCATTATATACTGTATTGTTACTCTTACTCCCATCGGGATAAATCTGCCCCCTTCCCCTGTTCCCACCAACGTATATAGGATATTTTAAGAAGTAAACATCTTTCTTAGTAGCAGGGTCCGGTGAAAGAATAGGAAAGGTGATTTCCCTATATTTCTGACCAGGAACAGGTCCTATCACAAGAATATTTTTTTGAGTCGGGCGATAAATCTGAAAAGACAGATTACCCATCCTTTCTTTCATTTGGGGAGAAATACGATCAGGAGGCGCTAGTTCGAATCCATCCGGTAAAATAAGAACCGCCCCTACATTCAAGGACCCCTTTTTCCCATTAGAAAGAACTTGTTTCAGTTGCATATCATACGGGATTCTAACAACTGCTTCAAATACAGTATCAGGAAGTACTGCTTGTGGAACCTCAATATCCACGGGTTTATTAGCTAAATGGCAATTGGCGCATACAATACGCCCGGTTGCTTCTCGTGGATTTTCATAACTCTGTTGTGCAAAAATGGGATATGCATGTGAAATCGATGCCCAAGTTATTATATATATCAATAGCATGATCGATAGAGACATGGATCGAGTCATCTGCTCCTTTACCCAAGAAAAGATATTTCTATTTTGCATGGTCCAATCATTGATCCCAAAAATGTATACATTTATACAATAAATTAGGTAGGCTGCTAGTATAGTTTCCTATCCACGATTAAACTATTTTATTATTTTACTGGAATACAGGAATACTCCCCTGGATGAATAAAAAGAGAAAGAGTGCTTAAGATTTTGACTGATTTGTTTATGGACGAAGTAAGAAAGATTATCATTGGATTCATATTAGTGAATCATTCTTTAGTCTTTCATTGAATGATAAATCACTACAAGCGAGGGAGATACACGATTTAAATAATGGAAAATCCAATATTTAAAAAAGGTATCTAGAATGACTGGAAAAATAGAAACAAGAACAGATAGAATTTGATCATTATGAGAAAATCCAAAATCCTTGTAGACAAAAGAAATTATTAGTTTCCAACCACGAGGCGAATGGAATCCAATACAAAAATCAGTTAACAAAAGAATAGAAAAGGCTTTTATTGTGTCGCTTAAATTATAGAGAAATTCTCGAACCCAAGAATTAAGAATGGCAAGTTCTTCATTACACAGAATAGAATAACCACTTAAAATAGCAAAACTTATTATATTTGTCGAGAAATGCAAAATGGTATGGATATGACCCTCATTGTGCATCTTAACCAATTGTATTGTTTCTTCGTGGATTCCTATACGAAGCTTTTGTATATGCGTCTCCGGGTACTCCTTTATCATTTCGTCCAAAAAAAAGAGTTCTTCTAATTCTATGAATTTATCTAAAATCTTCTTTTCTTGAATATCATTCAAAAAAGTTTCGGATTTACTAGTAGTCCACCAATTACTAACCCAAGACTTTATACTTTTGTTAAATGAGAAAGAGATCCACCAGGGTAAAAAGACTATAGATGCAAGATATGGAAAGGGGGCAAATGTTTTCTTTTTTGTCATTTTGAATCAGTCAATTTTTAATGAAATGAAGCGACTTCCTGGCTGGACTCTACTCAATCTTGTATTTTTATGAAAGAGGAGCTCTCTAGCAAAAAAAAAAACAAAGAGGATTGGATTCCTGGGCCTCTTGCCCAATGCAGAGAAAAATGCTTCAGTTCATTTCAAAATACTTCAATAGGTACGCGCAAGAAATAGGCCAATTCAGCAGCTTTTTGTTCAATTTCTCGTGGAGTCAAATTCTCATCAGTACGAGTCAGCGGAAGGGCTCCCTGACCTCTGATTTCCATATAAAGTACACGACGAGGATAAAGACCCTCTATAACTTCGATTCGAATCGATTGGATATCTCTCATAAGGAATCGAAAGAAAATGCGACGATTTCTTCCAGGAAATCCCCAACGAAAAATACAAACTTTTCCCTTTTTTCTATCGAATTGCTCATAACCACTACCTACATTCCACCAAATAGCGCACCACAAATAGGAGCTAACGAAGAGACCCGCGATCCCATAGAAGGACATCACGACCCCTTGTGGAAAAAAAAGGATTTGCTGAGACGGAAATAAGGATATCAGATTGCGACCAAGATAACTAGAAGTTCCAACCAATAGGAATCCTAATGAACCTAAAAAAAGGATACAGGCCCAAAGGAAATTACTTGTTTTCCGAGACCCCGTTATAAGTTCTATCCATATACGTTCTGATCGCCAGTTCATACAAAATCCAGGTGCATTTTATTGGAATTGAGAGAATAACCCAAGCGAAAAAGTAACTTTCACCAACTAGCACTATTAGAATTGGAATCATTAGGAATAATTCTAATTATATAGAACTATTTTTCTTTTATACAATATAATAGGGTCTTTCAAACAAAGTCATTTTCATATTTTACTCCCGTTGGAGCTAGATAATCTTGTTTTTTTGAACATGAATAGATAAAGAAGCCATTGCAATTGCAGGAAATACTAGGCCCACGATAGGTACAAAAAAAGCAGGGAAGCTGAAAGTTTCCATAGACTAGATACCTCGATTGAATATTTTAACCTCTTATCTTATAAAGTAAAGAGATCTTAAGTATATAAAGTATAGATAATGTACATAGACTATGTACATTATCTATACTTTATATACTTAAGATTCGTCCTTTTTTTTTCTTCTTCTTCTTTTTTTTATTTACATGTAAATAAAAAAAAGAAAAAGAAGAAGGGTTTTTTCCCAAGGCTTTTATAGCCTTCGTAATAAAAATCGGACTAAAAATGCCGGAACAAGAAAGCCAACAAGGCTAATGAATGAGTACAAAACTGCACGTTTTGTATCCTTATCTATGTTATGAATGATGATATACAGCCTTTTCAGAATAAAAAGGCTTTTTCTTACAAATACCTTGACTTTCTGAAAGATTCAGTCGAGATTTTTTTTTTTTTTCAGTGAGGTTTTCATTTTTGATTTTTTTGGTTTCTTTATAAGATTAAGTATTTAACTTAACATCTCAAATCTCTATCTTGTATGTACTGCCGTTAATTCTGATTCCTGTTTATCTACTTTACTTATACTTATGGATTTGAATGGGCCTGTATGCATAAGAAAGACCCGCCTTCTTGGAATTGTAAATAAGGTGGATCTTTCTTATGCATGTTCAATTACTCGGATATAATAAGATGACCGCGGTTAATTGAATAGAATAGATCTCTGTTTCGGTTATTCTAGTTATATCATATATACGAATTGTTGTTTTATTGTTAAGAACAACAACTTGTTGTTTCCATAATTAGAAATTAGACCTTTTTTCTCGGTTATTGTTCTCTGTCTTGTGGTGTGAGATCCCCTTTAAATTGGATGAAGTTCTTCTATTATATATATGCGGCTATAACAAATCCCCCTTTTTTTGACTTTCATTTTGATTCACCGGAAAGAAACCATGAAGTTGAAACAACTCACTCAGAACGCCTTTTAAAGGATTACGTGGTACGATTGGGTCGAATAAGCCTTTCTCGAATAAATACTCAGTCTCTTGTGAACCTTCAGGTATTTCGGTTTTCAATGTTTCTTCAATTACTCTTTTACCCGCAAATGCAATGTAGGCATTAGGTTCGGCAATAATGATATCCCCTAACATACCAAAGCTGGCGGTCACTCCACCGGTTGTAGGAGATGTAAGGATCGATACATATAATACGTTTTTATTTGATTGATAGTTATATGAAGCGGAAGATATTTTTGCCATTTGCATCAAACTCAAACTCCCTTCTTGCATACGGGCTCCCCCGGAAGCACACACTATAATAACAGGTAGAGATTTATCAGTAGCATATTCGATCAAACGGGTTATTTTCTCGCCTACTACGGATCCCATACTCCCCCCCATGAACTGAAACTCCATAACCCCAATTGCTAGGGGAATGCCATTTAATTGACCTATGCCTGTTTGAACAGCCTCATTTAACCCTGTCTCTTTTTGATAAGAATCAATACGATCGATATAAGACCCCTCCTCCTTCGAATCAGTGGGGCCCGCAAAACAAGCCATTCCGTCACCCATTGGAGCCCGCGCCGAATCAAATTCAGGGGCCACAGAAATAATGTCCTCATCGCCATCTTTTTTATCTTCATAGGCATCCTCCTCCTCCGAATCAAATTCAAGGGCCACAGAAAACATGTCCTCATCCATTGGAGCCCAAGTGCCGGGATCAATCAAAAGTTCAATTCTATCTGAACTACTCATTTTCAAATGAGACCCACAGTGTTCACAAATATTCAATTTTTCCTTCAAAAACCTCTTATAATTTAATTCATAACAATTTTCGCATAGAACCCACAAATCCTTGTAATTTATACTTATACTGGGATTTTGTTGCATATGGGAATCGCTTTCTTCATGGGAATCCATTTCATAACAAATGTAAGTAACAATGTATCTAATAGCCTTTTGGTCTACATTAAAAATAGAACTATAAATGTCACTATTCATAAGGATTTCAATATCAAGATAATTGTCAATGCAATTTAGAATGTAACTATTCAAACTATATCTAGAAAGTGCTTTTTCTAGTTTACCTCGAAACAGGGGAAGGGGCTCATTGTCAATCTCAAAAATATTATTTTCAATATCAAAATATATGGAATAATTGTGACCATCACTGTCTTGAACTAAAAAAGAAGTATCATCAGAGAGGAAACTCGGAATGCCTATGACATGGAATAAATGATCAATATTATCGCAAG